TTCCATTTGTCCATATTTCGAGAAAAAGTATCTCCTGTTTTTCATTCCCATTCACATAAGAATGAATGCTATGATTCGCATTTCGAACAGGCATGAATACAGCATCTATAGGATAACTTCCGTCTTGAAAGTTATTTGGCGTTTTTATACGATATCCGCGATTCCTCTCAATTTGTAATTCAATACACAAATTAATTGGTTCCGTTAGGTTAGCTATATGCTGTGTATTATCAACGATTTCCACAGAAGGTGGTAAGATAATGTCTTGAGCAGTTACATATCCAGGACCCTTGATACAAATAGACGCGTTACGAGTTCCATATAGATTACTTCTCAATACAATTTCTTTCAAATTCATTAAAATTTCATGTACGGATTCTTGAATACCTATTATGGTAGAATATTCATGTGGTATTTTCTCAGATTTTGCGCGTGTGATACATGTTCCTTCTATTTCTCCGAGCAAAGCTCTTCGCATCGCAATTCCTATTGTATCCGCTTGACCTTTCATAAGTGGGGCCAGAATAAAGCGTCCATAATAAAGACGCTTACTGTCTGCTCTTGATTCAACACACTTCCACTGTAGTGTCCGAGTAGATACTGTTACTTTCTCTCGAACCATAGTATATTATTTGATCAAATCATTGAATTATTTATTTCTCTTGAAATCTCTTCAATGTTTATTTTTACACACGCCTTTTTTTAGGGGGCCTACAGCCATTATGTGGCATAGGGGTTACATCGCGTATGAAACTTAATAGTATACCACTTCTACGAATAGCTCTTAATGCCGCATCTCTTCCGAGACCCGGGCCTTTTATCATGACTTCTGCTCGTTGCATACCTTGATCCACTACTGTCCTAATAGCATTTCCTGCTGCGGTTTGAGCGGCAAATGGTGTACCTCTTCTTGTACCCTTGAATCCACAAGCCCCGGCGGAGGACCAAGAAATTACTCGACCCCGCACATCTGTAACAGTCACAATCGTATTATTGAAACTTGCTTGAACATGAATAACTCCCTTTGGTACTCTACGCGCATTCTTACGTGAACCAATACGTCTATTTCTACGTGAACCAATTTTTGGTATAGGTTTTGCCATATTTTATCATCTCATAAATATAAGTCAGAGATATATGGATATATCCATTTCATGTCAAAACGTATCCTTATTTTTTTTTACTTATTTATTTGTACATCTGTACATCGGTTACTTTTGATTTCTAGAGTCTTTTTTGCTTTAGAAAGATTAGCCTTGTCTTTGTTTATGTCTCGGGTTGGAACAAATTACTATAATTCGTCCCCGCCTACGGATCAATCGACATTTTTCACAAATTTTACGAACAGAGGCCCTTATTTTCATATTTGTCATTCCTTTTCTTACTATTTATTGGAAGAAAATAAGTTTCTTGAAATTTTTAACTTCGAATTGTATCCCCACGAAAGAATGTTGAAATTGAAAAAACCACCGAATCATTCGAGTCTTTGCTTTGGAGTCTATAAACTATACGTCCTTTGGTTTAAATAAGGACTTACCTCAATTTTTATTCTATTTCTTGGTAGTATACGTATAAACCAACGTCGAATCCTTTCCGAAACAAAAGCCAGAATCATATTTTCATTATCTCAAATCTAAACGAACCCGGAAGATACATACCATTGGTAAGTTGTTCAGTAATTAAACCCTCATGAATCTTTTTTTTGTTTCATTCCAGGTAAAACCGCTTTGAAGTATCAACTAATGTAAGAGGGGTAATATTATAAAGTTGTCCTTTCTCTTTTTCACAAATATGAAAGTTCTGCGTATAATTCGTCTATCAGAAAGATTACCATATATAACACAAAATTTCTCCGCCGATTCCTTCTATTCGAGCCCTTCGGTCTGTCATTATACCTCGAGAAGTAGAAAGAATTACAATCCCCATTCCGCCTAAAATTCTAGGAATTTTTTGATAGTTAGAATATATTCGTAAACCGGGTCGACTGATCCGTTTTAAATTTAAAACAGTTCTATACGATCCTTTTCTATTTCTTCTATGTCGTAGTGTTAAAACCAAAAAATATTTATTGCTTTCCTGATGTTTTCTCACGTTTTCAATAAAACCTTCTTGTAAAAGGATTTTAACAATATTTTCAGTGATGTTAGTAGATGGTATTCGAACTGTTCTTTTTTTATTCATGTCAGCATTTCGTATAGCGGTTATTATGTCAGCAATAGTGTCTTTACTCATGATAAACTAAGATTTTTGTTGCCCCCAAATTTTGATATAATCAACATGCTCTTTTTATTTTTTTATTTATCTTTATTTCTGAATTATTAAAGGTATATACGTGATATATAAAAAATCTACTAATTAATCGGTTTCATTCAAATACCAAATACTATAACTATATTACGGCCTTCCCTTATAATACTTCGGGTGCTAATGAAACTATTTTAGTGAAATTTAACTGTCTTAATTCCCGGGCGATCGCGCCAAAAATTCGGGTTCCTTTAGGATTTCCTTCTTGATCAATAACAACTGCAGCATTGTCATCATATCGTATTATCATACCGTTGTCGCGTTTGAGTTCTTTACAAGTACGTACAATTACAGCTCGGATTACTTCTGATCTTTCTAGAGGTGTATTTGGTACGGCTTCCTTGATTACAGCAACAATAACGTCACCAATATGAGCATATCGTCGATTACTAGCTCCTATGATTCGAATACACATCAATTCTCGGGCTCCGCTGTTATCCGCTACATTCAAATGGGTTTGAGGTTGAATCATATCGTTTTTTTATCTATTTTTTTTGTTTTCAATGCAAGGGTCTAAATAAAAAAAAAGAAATATTATTTGTTCAAAACAAAAAACCTGCAATTTTTTTTTTTCATACAAAAGACCCCTTTCCTTTGTTTCTACATCCCTATCCCGAAAGAATGAATTGAGTTCGTATAGGCATTTTGGATGCCGCTATTGAAATTGCCCTTCTGGCTATATTTTCTGCTACTCCGCTCATTTCATAAAGTATTCTACCGGGTTTAACAACAGCTACCCAATATTCGGGAGATCCTTTACCCGAACCCATACGTGTTTCTGTAGGTCTTACTGTAACGGGTTTGTCTGGAAATATGCGTACCCATATTTTTCCACCGCGGCGTGCGTTTCGTGTCATTGCTCGCCGCCCTGCTTCTATTTGTCTAGATGTGATCCAAGCGGGTTCAAGCGCTTGAAGAGCATATCTACCGAAGCAAATACGATTGCCTCGATAAGATATTCCTTTCATTCTTCCTCTATGTTGTTTACGGAATCTGGTTCTTTTGGGGTTATAGTTGATGGTTGTTTATCAATTCCATCCATCTCTACTACAGAACTGGACATGAGAGTTTCTTCTCATCCAGCTCCTCGCGAATTAAACAATTAAAAAATAATATACACGGTGAATAATATACGGAATCGTGGTATTCTTTTAAATTTTATCTAATCTATATCTATTATAAATTTAAAATTTTTTGTGTTTTAATATATAATTAAACACGTCTTCTATTTATAGATAATGTCGTTTTTATATAACGTTATAATGAATCTTTATTTTTTTTTTCCTTTGTATTATCATATCGAATCGACTAAAATTTAGAAATAAAAAAAAATTCGCGGGCGAATATTTACTCTTTCAACATTCAATTGTAAGATTAGTCTATGACATGACCTCTCAGAATAAATGAATAGGTTTCTGGTTCGTTCCGCCATCCTACCCAATGAATCATTAGGATTCGTTTTCAATAGAATCTTATACATTCACAGGTTCTGTCGTCCCCACCACTTCTCGATTAATGGTTAGGTCTGAATTCTACAACGGAGCCCTTAATGAAATTTATTAATGAATGAAATTTTTTCTTGAGTCAACCTTCTCAGTCTTTATTGGCTCAGGGCTCTTGATTTTTTCTTCTATGCACCGATTTGTCTAATTATGGATCAATCAGTATTGATGCTTTATTACATTCCCTTTATATGAGATGACTCATAGACCTTACATATTGGAATTATATATCATTGATATTTCTTTTCCTATCTTTCTCTCACCCTTCCATTTATCTGTATACTTTTATTGCTTTACAACTCATAATCAGATTGGTTTTTCTTTTGTGTTTATGCAAAAAAGATTTCAGTTGCTACAATGATATGATTCATATATCATATCTTGACTGGTTCCTTATATCCAGATAATGCGAAGCGATGAGTTGATTATTAGTTCTATAGTTATCAGTTCGTACTACGGGCCGGTCGATTTTGTTGAATCCTATAATCCTAAAAAAACCAACGAGTCACACACTAAGCATAGCAATTATATCAAACGATTAATCTAATTTTTATTCAACCTTATAGAATTGTTCATTTTTTTTTTTTATTTAACAGAAAAGGAATGAAAGAGTTTGCCTTTTTTTGTTTTATCACCAGATAGAACTAAATACAAGTAAAGTAAGTTCTTATTATTCCTCGTCTACAAATATCCAAATTTTGATGCCTAATACCCCATAGATAGTTCGAACTGCGTAGGCACAATAATCAATTTTAGCTCGAATGGTTTGTAGAGGAACCCTACCTTCTCTGATCCATTCAACACGTGCAATTTCTTTTCCGTCGATACGCCCTGCAATTTGTACTTGAATTCCTTTTGTACCTGCCTGTTCAGTTAATTCAATAGCTTTTTTCATTGCTTTGCGAAATGAAACTCTATTCTTTAATTGTCCGGCTATAAATTCTGCAAGAATATTGGGGTGCCCATAAGGATTTGAAATTCTTCTAATAGCAATGTTGAGTTTTCGGTTTACACAATTGAGTTCTTTTTGTACATTCATCTGTAATTCTTCGATTCTTCGAGTCCTGTCTTCTATTAATAACTTGGGGAATCCCATATAGATTATGACCTGAATCAAATCGATTCTTTTTTGAATCTCTATACGTGCAATTCCCTCGACATTAGAGGATATTTTCATATTCTTTTGTACATAAT